TTGGCGGTGCGCCCGAATAATCAAAAGAAAAACTTCTGTATAAACGGAAGTTCTGTTTATACACTTTATTTTTTAATTCTGCCAATTGACTAGAATCATAAATGGAATCGGATTCTCTCTAATACAACGAAAAATTTTCAAATTCAAAAATGAAATAGAGAAATAGAATGGAATGGAAAATATCAAAAATCAATAAAATTAAGGCGGCTAGAAAAACTTATTAGATACCATGGATTCGGATATCTAATAAGTTATACCTACTATTGGATTTGAACCAATGACTCCTGCCGTATGAAAGCAATACTCTAACCACTGAGTTAAGTAGGTCAGTTAGAATCAAAAAGAGAAAGAAATGGAACCCATCACATCGATGGATTATAAATGTAATATTATTTATAAGCAATACTGATCAAAGAGATAAAAGTTGGATCATGTAATATTCATCTTGACAAGAAATTATTGACATGATAAAATATATATCACAAGCAAAAGGGCTATAGCTCAGTTAGGTAGAGCACCTCGTTTACACGCGCGCCGATGTTTTTTCAGAGGAGTACATTATGGAATCAAACAACTTATTGAGAAGTTGATGTCTTACTCCATGACTTTTAGGGAACAAGAGAACAATAGCCTGACAAAAGATTCGGTCCAATTTAGGTGCCCCTTTTCTATTTCTATTTTTAGATTTTAGGCAACCAATAGAACCCATTATTGATTTAAGATATTGATAAGGGGAATACTCACTCTATTCAATGCTAGGCATAATGAGTATAAAGACCTCAAAAAATTCTTTTTTCGTCCTATCTTATGAACTTTAAGGTGTATGAAGTTTCATATTGGATTTTTTAAGTAAAAGGGGGGCGATGGAGACTTCATTTAACTTAGGTTGATCTAAGCCAAAAGCAAACCTACGTCAGGATAACCTTCTTTGAAACACTTCGGTAGTGCTCTCAGATCGGAATCCAAATAAGAAATCAGAGCACATGGAGCCATCTTCTTATCTTCTTGTCAAGAGAATTATGGTAGACTAACTGATTATTTATATCAGTTAATGGAAGAGCCCAATGCAAAAAAATGCATGTTGGGTCTTTGAAACAGTTCGAATCATTTTGAGAATAATCAGTTTGATCTGTTTTACCGAGAAGGTCTACGGTTCGAGTCCGTATAGCCCTAAAAAAAAATGAAATAAAATTCAAATACAAAGACAAAAATTGTATAGTTTTTATTTCTTCATTATTGTATTGTTTGTTGTTTGTAACTAGCCGCTTATAGACAAGCTGGAGTTTGAAAAATTAGGATTTTTATTAACTTTCATTATTAACATTTAACATTGTAAAACGGGCTCTTCTTTATATTGCTATACCAGGTAAGGTATACCAATAAAAGAAAGGAGTCCTTTATTGCCCTAACATTGAATTGCTAAATTGAATAATTAATAAATTGAATTAATATTAATAATTAAATTAATATAATTAATATATTTATAATTAATTTAATTAATATATTTATATAAATTTCTAAATTAATATAGAAGTAGAATTCTATATTAATATTAATATAGAATAGAATTCTAGAGAATAGAAATAGAATATATAGAATAGAAGTAGAATTTAGTTAATATAAGATCCTATTCCATAAATGTTTAATATTATTATTATTTATTATTATATTTTTATATTTTATTTTTATATTATATAGGTGGAGGTACTCTATATAGGTGGAGGTACTCTATTACATATAGAATATAGGTATAGTATTTTCTATTTTTATATAGATTTTATATGGATTGGTATTTTATTTAATTAGTATTTTATTCAAAATTCTATTTTGAATTCTTTTTTTTTTTTTTTTTAGATTTTTATTTTTTATAGAGAAGCCGAAGTGAGATGAAAAATCGCGAAAAGAGTCTTATTTATATAAAGTATAAGAGCAATATCAATATATATTTATAATTGATATCGAAATAAAATTGAAGTAAATGGAACAATTCAAGTCGATGAATCTTGAAATGATACATGTACCACAGCAAACAAAACTAAGCAGTTCAATCAAAATAAATTGTTATTTTGACTAAACAGTTATGAATGAGTTGACAATTAATTTCAATTCGACTCGAATAATCTAGTATATTTTCTACATTTATAGGAGTGCACCCATGTTTCTGCTTTACGAATATGATATTTTCTGGGCATTTCTAATAATATCAAGTGTTATTCCTATTTTGGCATTTCTAATTTCGGGCCTTTTAGCCCCAATTAGAAAAGGACCAGAGAAACTTTCTAGTTATGAATCCGGTATAGAACCAATGGGCGATGCTTGGTTACAATTTCGAATCCGTTATTATATGTTTGCTCTAGTTTTTGTTGTTTTTGATGTTGAAACGGTTTTTCTTTATCCATGGGCAATGAGTTTCGATGTATTGGGGGTATCCGTATTTATAGAAGCTTTAATTTTCGTGCTTATCCTAATTGTTGGTTTAGTTTATGCATGGCGAAAAGGA